AGGTATTGGTGCAACATTACCTATTGATAAATCTTTGACTTTAGGTCTTTTTTAAATTGATTCGACTGTAACGCGGCATAATGGGTATCTAGGGAATAGTTCTTTCAAAGTGAATTTTCCCTAGATACCTGAAATTTTGGACTTTATTATGAACGAATTCCACGAATATATTATCGAATATATTATATGGATTCACTGAAAAACCCAAAAACGATTTTTTATCTTTCTATTATTTTATATTATAATTAGAAAATCGTTCTAAAATTCTAAAAGAAAAAAAGAAAAAGATGAAGTAATTGCAAAGGATTTAAAATGAAAACTTATTTTTAGGTAAATCCATTGCAAAACGTTTTTGTAGAATGCTCAATATCTGTTTTAAATCTTCTGCTCTAAAATATTCGATTTTCATAAGATCTTCTTGACTGTTACTCAAAAGGTCCAATAATGTATGTATATTGGACCTTTTGAGACAATTATAGGTCCTGGAAGGCAATTCTAATTGGTCAATAAAAATGGATTTTAATGCAATTCCTTTTTTATTTTTCTTTAGATTAGACAATCCATCATGAAAGGTAAAAAGGGGTAAAGTCAATTTGTTTTGATTTTCTTCCAAATTAGTGTTTTCCTCTTCCGCGTGTAGAAAAGGAATAAATAAATCAATCAAATTACGAGAAGCCTCATAAAGTGCTTCTTTTGGAGTTAAACTTCCATTTGTCCATATTTCTAGAAAAAGGATCTCTTGTTTTTCATTCCCATTCCCATAGGAATAAATACTATGATTCGCATTTCGAACAGGCATGGATACAGCATCTATAGGATAACTTCCATCTTGAGAGTGATTTGTGGATTTTATACGATACCCACGATCTCTCTTGATTTGTAATTCAATACACAAATCAAGAGGCTCCGTCAGGTTAGCTATATGTTGTGTAGTGTCAACTATTTTTACAGAAGGTGGTGAGATGATATCTTGAGCAGTCACACATTTTGGGCCTTTTACGCAAATGAATGCGTTTCGAACTCCATACAGATTACTTCTCAATACAATTTCTTTCAAATTCATTAAGATTTCATGTACGGATTCTTCAATACCTGCTACTGTCGAGTACTCATGTGGTACCCCCTCAAATTTTGCGCGTGTGATACATGTTCCTTCTATTTCTCCAAGTAAAACCCTTCGCATCGCAATACCTATGGTATCGGCTTGACCTTTCATAAGCGGGGACAGAATGAAACGTCCATAATAAAGACGCTTACTGTCTACTCTTGATTCAACACACTTCCACTGTAGTGTTCGAGTGGATTCTGCTACTTCCTCTCGAACCATACTAATATATTATGATATGATTGGTAAATCATTTATTTCTCTTGAAATCCATTTAATTCTTATTTTTATACACGCCTTTTTTTAGGGGGTCTGCATCCATTATGTGGCATAGGGGTTGCATCGCGTACATAACTTAAAACTAGACCACTTCTACGAATGGCTCGTAGTGCTGCATCTCTTCCGGGACCAGGACCCTTTATTATGACTTCTGCTCGTTGCATACCCTGATCCACCACCGTCCGAATGGCATTTTGTGCTGCGTCTTGAGCAGCAAAAGGTGTCCCTCTTCTTGCACCCTTGAATCCAGAAGTACCAGCAGAGGACCAAGAAACCACCCGACCTCGTACATCTGTAACAGTTACAATGGTATTGTTGAAACTCGCTTGAACATGAATAACTCCTTTTGGTATTCTACGTCCAGTTTTACGTGAACCAGTACGTCCATTCCCGCGCGAACCAATTCTTGGTATAGGTTTTGCCATCTTTTATCATCTCATAAATATGAGTCAGAAATATACGGAGATATCCATTTCATGTTAAAAATTTTTGATCTTTTTTTTTTTTACTTACATTAGTCCTTCCTAAAGTTAGTTTCTTTTAAGAAAGATTGTCCTTATCCTTGTCTTTGTTTATGTTTCGGGTTGGAACAAATCACTATAATTCGTCCGCGCCTACGAATCAGTCGGCATTTTTCACAAATTTTACGAACAGAAGCTCTTATTTTCATATTTAGAATTCCTTACTTTTTAATTTTTTAATCCACTCTTTGTTTGAAAGAAAAAAATATCTTTCATTTTGTAATCCCGAATTATAGTCCCACGAGGAGAATGCAAAAAAAAATACCTAATCATTCAAATCTTTGTTGCGAAGTCTATAAATTATACGTCCTCTGGTTGAATCATAACGACTTACTTCAATTTTGACCCTATCCCCCGGTAGTATACGTATAAAACTGCGTCGAATCCTCCCCGAAACATAACCTAGAATTAAATCTTCATTATCTAAACGGACCCGGAACATACCGTTGGGAAGTGATTCAGTAATTAAACCTTCATGAATCAATTTTTGTTCTTTCATTCCGGGTGACCTCCCTTGAAGTATCAACTAATGGAGGTGTAGTCATATAACCGACCCCTCCTCTCTTTTTTGCAGATAGTAAGTTACAGATCCAATTAGGATGCCAAAAGAGAAGGATCACCATATATAACACAAAAGTTCTCCCCCAATTTTTTTTAGTCGGGCTTCTCGATCTGTCATTATACCTTGAGAAGTGGAAAGAATTGCAATCCCCATTCCACCTAAAATCTTAGGAATTCGTTGATAGTTAGAATAGAGTCGTAGACCGGGTCGACTGATACGTTTTAAAATAGTTTTATGTATACCTTTCCTAGTCTTTCTTTTATGTCGCAGGGTTAAAACCAAGAAATAATTGTTATTTTCCCGATGTTTTCTAACGTTTTCAATAAAACCTTCCTGTAGAAGTATTTTAACAATGTTTTCAGTCATATTAGTAGATATTATTCGAACTGTTTCTTTTTTGTTCATGTCAGCATTTCTTATCGAAGTTATTATATCGCCAATAGTGTCTCTACCCATACTATAATTATTTTTGTCCTCCAATTTTGTTTTGATATAATCAACATGCTTTTTTATGAATTATTAAATATATACTTGAGACACAATCCGTTAATTGATTGATCTATTTCAAATACCTTACTATATCAGAATTTCATCTATTAGTATTTATAATACCTCAGGAGCTAATGAGACTATTTTAGTAAAATTTAACTGTCTCAATTCTCGAGCAATTGCACCAAAAATCCGAGTTCCTTTTGGATTTCCTTCTTGATCAATGACAACCGCTGCATTGTCATCATATCGTATTATCATACCGTTGTCACGTTTGAGTTCTTTACGTGTACGTACAATTACAGCTCTAATTACTTCTGATTTTTCTAGAGGCATATTGGGCACTGCTTCCTTGATTACTGCAACGATAACGTCACCAATACGAGCATATTGACGATTACTAGCCCCTAAGATTCGAATACACATTAATTCTCGAGCCCCGCTGTTATCCGCTACATTCAAAAGGGTCTGAGGTTGAATCATATTTTATCTGTTCTTTCAATGCAAAGAGTGAAGGAAAAAAGAAATATTATGTGTCCAGAAATCCAAAAAACCTCTTTATTGTATTTTTCATACCTAACATTTATTTGCTTTGGTTCTACATCCTTATTTAGCAATAACAAATTGAGTTCGTATAGGCATTTTGGACGCAGCTATCTCAATAGCCGCTCTTGCTATAGTTTCTGATACCCCACTCATTTCATAAAGTATTCGACCTGGCTTAACAACGGATACCCAATATTCGGGGGAACCTTTCCCCGAACCCATACGTGTTTCCGCGGGTCTTAGTGTAACAGGTTTGTCAGGGAATATACGTACCCATATTTTTCCACCACGGCGTGCATATCGCGTCATTGCTCTTCGACCGGCTTCTATTTGTCTAGCTGTGATCCAAGCGGGTTCAAGTGCCTGAAGAGCATATCTTCCGAAGCAAACGTGACTGCCTCGATAAGATATTCCTTTCATTCTTCCTCTATGTTGTTTACGGAATCTGGTTCTTTTGGGGTTATAGTTGATGGTTCTTTTTTAATTCCATCTCTACTTCAGAACTGGACATGAGAATTTCTTCTCATCCAGCTCCTCGCGAATAAAATAATGCAATAATATTCATATTACATACGTATTACTTTATTAAAATATGAAATTAAATCATGGGATTTTTTGATTAATAAGAAGCTGTATTTGTATTATATATATATAATAAATAGTCAAACTAGAATTAGACGCCTATTTCTAAATTGAGATTGTTATTGTAATGAATTCTTTTTTCATTTTCATTTTTTTTTTTTACCTTTTTTACATTTATTGAATCACAAAAATTTGTTAATCCAGTAAAAGTAAATAAAAAAAAAAAGAGTTTCGCGGGCGAATATTGACTCTTTTCTCCTTCATTCGTAGGGATCAAATCGTGCTATGACCGCTCAGAATAAATGGGTTCCAGGTTCGTTCCGCCATCCTTCCCGATGAATTATTAGGATTCGTTTTCAATAGAATCTTATGCAGTCACGGGTTCCGTCGTTCCTATAGCTTCTACGCTAATGGTTAGGCCTGAACTTTGCAATGGAGCTACTAATTAAATTATTCTTTTTTGAGTCAATTTCCTTAGTTTCTATTAACTTGGGCTCTTTACTTTTTTTCTTATGAGTATTGATGCTTTATCACATTGCTTTTTATTCTTATTAGATAATTCAGAGGCCATACATATTGAAATCATATTATATCATTGATATTTTTCTTCTCTCTTTCTATCACCCTCCCTTTTATCTACATCCCTTTGTTAGAATTCTTAATTTAATCGAATTTCTCATAATCCGATTTTTTAGCGAATAAGATTTCAGTTGCTACAACTATATGATCCACGGATCATATAGTGACTGTTTTGTGGGATCTTGACAATACGAAGCAATAAGCTGGTTTTTAGTTTCTTTCTTTTTCTATAGTTACTAGCCCATAGTTCCATAGTGTAGGAGTTAGTCAGTTTTTTTAATCCCAACTCGAAAGAAAAAACCAACGAGTCACACACTAAGCATAGCAATTATACCAAATGAAATGGTCAATCGAATTTTTATTTAACCCTATAGAAATAAAATGAGTTTTTTTTTATTGAACGGAAAGAATGCAAATTTTTTCATTTTGAGTTCTATTACTGGTACTGGGTGTAATTGTAATATAATAGCAAGACAAAAAAGGTCTATTTATTATATTATTTATTTATTTATTACCTTGTACCTCGATCTTGATTGATTATTATTCCTCGTCTACAAATATCCAAATTTTTATGCCTAATACCCCATAGATAGTTCGAACCGTATAGGAACAATAATCAATTTTAGCACGAATAGTTTGTAGGGGAACTCTACCTTCTCTAATCCATTCGACACGGGCAATTTCCTTTCCATCGATACGTCCTGCAATTTGTACTTGAATTCCTTTTGTATCTGTTTGTTCAGTTAATTCAATAGCTTTTTTCATTGCTTTTCGAAAAGAAACTCTATTTTTTAATTGTAAAGCTATATATTCTGCAAGAATATTGGGTTGTCCATAAGGTTTTTCAACTCTTGTGATAGCAATGTTCAGTCTACGGTTCACGGAATTTAACTTTTTTTGTACATTCGTCTGTAATTCTTCAATTCCTCGCGTTCTGCCCTCCATTAATAAATTTGGAAAACCCATATGGATTATGACCTGGATTAAATCTATTCTTTTTTTAATTTCTATACGTGCAATTCCTTCGAAACCGGAGGATATTCTCATATTTTTTTGTACATAATTCTTGATACAATCTCGTATTTTTTCATCTTCTTGAAGACCCGCGGAAAAACTTTTTGGTTGTGCGAACCAAAAGGAATGATGACTTTGAGTTGTACCAAGTCTGAAACCGAGTGGATTTATTTTTTGTCCCATATTTTTATGTTATGTTCTCTTTCCATCCATATGTTATTTTTAAGTCTTAATCTAAATCTGTGGTTTATATAAAAATTATTTAGATTTTTCTTTCAATACAATTGTTATATGACAGGTGCGTTTTCTTATTGCATAACCACGCCCTCTAGCCCGAGGTCTTAACTTTTTAACAATAACACCTCTATTGACTTCGGCTTTACTAATAAATAAATCAGCTTCGTTTAAACCCATATTATGACTAGCATTTGCTGCTGCAGAATAAACCAATTTTAAAATAGGATAAGATGCTCGATAAGGCATGAGTTCCAGTATCATAAGTGTTTCTTCATAGGAACGCCCGCGAATTTGATCAATTACTCTTTGGGCTTTGAAAACAGACATATATATATGTTGAGCTAAAACTTTGACTTCTATGCCTGATGTATTTGAGTTCTTCTTTATCATAAGGTTAGTTACCCCACACCAATAGATGATGAGCAATTATTTGATTTATTTTATTCTACAATTTTTCTACTTAATATCTATATACTATTATATATATATATGCTATTGGATACCGTTGGATATATTTAACTTAATTTCTTCATTTTAATTGATTTAACCTATATATATATATGTAGATATAAATTTCTAATTTCTAAATGTTTTCTTGAAATATTTATTATTGAAATATTTTCGTTTTCGATTTCTTTATTTTTTTATATTTTTATATGTAAAATATCTTTAACATATATATTTATAATATATATTTATATACATATCATTTTATCATTTTTGATAATTTTATAATGGAATTAAAATATTGAATTTAAAAAATAAGTATTGAAAAAATAAAGAAAAATTGCATAATGGAAATTCATAATCAATATTAAATAAATATATAAATTTGCAAATCAAAAGAAATGCAAAAATTAACAAAGATTAACGACGAGATCTATTATCGTTTCTTGCATGTCTACCAAAAGTTCGAGTAGGTGCAAATTCTCCCAATTTATGGCCTACCATACGATCTGTTATATAAATGGGTAAATGCTCTTTTCCATTATGAATAGCAATTGTATGGCCAATCATTGTAGGTATAATGGTAGATGCTCTAGACCAAGTTACTATTATTTCTTTTTCTTCTCTCATATTGAGTTTTTCAATTTTTCTCAATAAATGATTAGCCACAAAAGGATTCTTTTTTAGTGAACGTGCCACAACTTATAACTCCTTTATTTCAAAGATTTTAAAGAATAACAAGATTATTTCAAATTCTCAAAATTCGATTTTCATTCAATATTCCTATTTACGGCGACGAAGAATAAAACTATCACTATATTTTTTCCTTTTCCGACTTCTTCTTCCAAGTGTAGGATAGCCCCAAGGGGTCATAGGTTTTTTTCTACCAATCGGGGCTCTCCCTTCACCGCCCCCATGGGGATGGTCTACAGGGTTCATAACAACTCCTCTTACTACGGGACGCTTACCTAGCCAACGCTTAGATCCGGCTCTACCCAAACTTTTTTGGTTCACCCCAACATTACCTACTTGTCCGACTGTTGCTAAGCAGTTTTTGGATATCAAACGGACCTCCCCAGATGGTAATCTTAATGTGGCCGATTTACCTTCTTTTGCAATCAGTTTCGCTACAGCACCTGCTGCTCTAGCTAATTGCCCACCCTTTCCAAGTGTGATTTCTATATTATGTATGGCCGTGCCCAAGGGCATATCGGTTGAAGTGGATTCTTCTTTTTTCTCAATAAAAACCCCTTCCCAAACTGTACAAGCTTCTTCCAAAGCATACGGCTTTCTAGATGTATATGATGATATCTAGACAGATGGATCTTATATGATCGTATGATGAAGTACCATATGAGTGGATATATAGGAATCCAAATCTGCCGAATCGCTCATGTTATGATCTCTTCTACATCCTAGGTCTCCCCGTTCCATCATCTGGCTTATGTTTTTCATGTAGCGTTCAGACCGAATGACTCTATGAAATTACGTCGATACTTCCACATATTACGGGTAACGTAGGAGACATCTCTATTTTTCCCCGGGGGATCTTTATAATTACAGCTTTCAATTCGCCTCTGACCATCAAATTAAATGTGAATAACCCGTCTTTGAAACAAGGGGCGCTTCCGGTTCTGTCCGTGCTTCAAACAATTTTGTCTTCTCCATATTACCATATCTCTAGAGTCAATAATTTTCTATGAAGAACTACTGAACTCAATCACTTGCTGCCGTTACTCAACAGTTTTCTGTTGAGGTCTATCCTGTAGAGGTACTCAAATTGGATCAGTGATCGATTTCTAGGTTTCGTCGTAAACCTAATTGGTTACTTCCAATTACGTAAATCAATAGTTCAAACCGCACTCAAAGGTAGGGCATTTCCCATTGATATAGGAACTTCTGTACCAGAAACAATGGTATCTCCAATTATAGCCCCTCTGGGATGTAAAATATATCTCTTCTCACCATCCCCATAGTGTATGAGACAAATGTATGCATTTCGATTAGGGTCGTATTCTATGGTTACGATTCTACCAGATATGTCTTTTTCATTCCGTCGAAAATCGATTTTACGGTATAGACGTTTATGACCTCCCCCTCTATGCCTTGCGGTAATGATTCCTCTGGCATTACGACCTTTACCACAATGATGCTGTCCATAAATCAAATTATTTCGTGGATTGGATTTCATGTCTACGGCTCCGTTGCGTGTGCTCGGGGTAGAAGTTTTGTATAAATGTATGGCCATGTTACCCTTGTTATTAAGTATTTGACTTTAAGTTCTTTTCTCTATAAGAGGTGGAATAGAATAACCCGGTTGAAGTGTAATGATCATACGTCTGTAATGCATTGTATGTCCCATAGTAGGTCCCACTCTTCTACCCTTTCCGGGGAGTCGATGACTATTCATAGCTATTACCTTGACACCAAAGAAGAGTTCGACCCAATGCTTTATTTCTGTCCTAGTTGATCCTGATTCGACATTAGAAGTATATTGATTGTTCCCCAATAACCGAATACTTTTTTCTGTAAATACTGCGTATTTGATTCCATCCATAAATCCATTTTCTTCCCTATGAGTTCCAGTATCGATAAGAATTCTAGTTCTTATTGTTCATATGTTATGGTATGAATATACCATACCAATTCGTTATGTATGGATGGTGAGACTCCATTAAGAGAGAGCCAATTCCAATAGACTTATTGAACGTTCCCATTGGCGTGCATCCAGCAGGAATTGAACCTACGAATTTGCCAATTATGAGTTGGGCGCTTTAACCATTCAGCCATGGATGCTTAACAGGGATCATCGTACATCGTGAATAACCAAATTCCAATTGAAATGAAATCTTTAGGAGGAATCAATGAAAGAGGAATCAATGAAACAACATCCATTCAAATCCTGGATCTTGGAATTGAGAGAGATCAAGAATTCTCACTATTTCTTAGATTCATGGATCAAATTCGATTCAGTGGGATCTTTCACTCCAATTTTTTTCCACCAAGAACGTTTTATGAAACTCTTTGACCCCCGAATTTTGAGTATCCTACTTTCACGCGATTCACAGGGTTCAACAAGCAATCCATATTTCATGATCAAAGGTGTAGTACTGCTTGTAGTAGCGGTCCTTCTATCTCGTATTAACAATCGAAGGATGGTCGAAAGAAAAAATCTCTATTTGATGGGGCTTCTTCCTATACCTATGAATTCCATTGGACCCAGAAATGAGACATTGGAAGAATCTTTTTGGTCTTCCAATATCAATAGGTTGATTGTTTCGCTCCTGCATCTTCCAAAGGGGAAAAAGATTTCTGAGAGTTGTTTCATGGATCCGCAAGAGAGTACTTGGGTTCTCCCAATAAATAAAAAGTGTATCATGCCTGAATCTAACCGGGGTTCGCGGTGGTGGAGGAACCAGATCGGAAAAAAGAGGGATTCTAGTTGTAAGATATCTAATGAAACCGTAGCTGGAATTGAGATCTCATTCAAAGAGAAAGATAGCAAATATATGGACAAAGAGAAAGATAGCAAATATATGGAGTTTCTTTTTTTATCCTATATGGATGATCCGATCCGCAAGGACCATGATTGGAAATTGTTTGATCGTCTTTCTCCGAAGAAGAAGCAAAACATAATCA